CCCATAATCCATTTTATCTTCGGAGAATCCGCTTCAACTATCAACTATAAGTGTCAAAAATATATATTTTTGTAGAGTTGAAGAGAAATATCCAAATACATGTCTTATTTTTTTCAATAATCCATATTTGTAGCAATGAAATACTATTCTTCCTACCCCAATGATTGATTCAAAATATTAATGGTATAGAGTCTTCCTTATAAAGGGCCCGAAATACCTTGTTTACGTATCATTGGGAAGTGCATTAACATAAATACGGCAGTAAGAAGAGGTAATACAAAAGTGTGTAAACTATAAAAACGAGTCAAAGTGGATTGTCCCACACTAGCACTTCCGCGTAATAATTCTACCAGGGGCGATCCTATTACAGGAATAGCGTCAGGCACACCCGTTACAATTTTTACTGCCCAATAACCAATTTGGTCCCAAGGTAAGGAATAACCAGTTACACCAAAGGATGCGGTCAATACACCCAAAACCACGCCCGTAACCCAAGTCAATTCACGAGGTTTTTTAAAACCACCGGTGAGATACACACGAAATACGTGCAGAATCATCATTAGGACCATCATACTTGCCGACCATCGATGAACTGATCGGATTAACCAACCAAAGTTAACTTCAGTCATTATATATTGAACAGAAGCAAAAGCCTCTGTAACGGTCGGGCGATAATAAAAAGTCATAGCAAACCCCGTAGCTACTTGTACTAAAAAACAAGTAAGCGTAATTCCTCCTAGACAATAAAATATGTTGACGTGAGGAGGAACATATTTACTAGTTATATCATCTGCAATTGCTTGAATCTCAAGACGTTCTTCGAACCAATCATAGATTTTATTGAGATAGGTAAACCGAGGAGACCCCCCCCGAGAACCGTATATGAAAATTTCATCTCGTACGGCTCAAACAGAAACACCCCAATACTAGTTCTAACGGATGTGTGGAATAGAAAGTTTTAAATTTCTTAATTCTATTTTTTCTGAAGATATGAAAGAATAAAAACCCGAAAACTATTCCTTGTGGTTATAATGCCAAAAAATCAAGTCGGCTCATTCGTCTCTATATTGATCGTTATAGGCCTCCTGAATCTTCTATTTACCTATTTTCTTTGTTGTTATTTATGTGTAATGCGGCTTTACTGCTGTTTTTTTTTTTTATTATTATTGATAGGAATTCTCTTGTTAATACCCTATGAATCGATAAAAACCTCAGATTCATACTAGAACCACGATGATTCAATAAAACCTCCTCAAACTAAGTCCCAAAATTCCCTGAGTAAGAACCGTTGGATCATCACTTATTCAATGACTAGATATAATGACTAAAAATCCAAAGAAATCTTTGTCCTTTGATCAAAATAAGTATAAACGGAAGTTTTAAAGAATAAAAATCTTTCTATTTATAACTTCTAACTCTTTGAAAAATTTTTTGGAGTCCGGCCGCGAGGTCTGACTATTAAGTATGAATCATAGTTCTAATACTTTGTAATCTATGTAATCTATTTTATATATTACGTGCTCCAGACACTAAAATGAATATCCGACGAAGTAAAACCATCTCTATCAAGATGACAGACCCATTCTCTGTACTAGCCATAGGATCCATTATACCAAGTCACACACTCATATTCCGGAAATACATAAAAAAAAGAAATTCCACGGTCGAACTACCAAAATAGAATGGGATAAAAATAAGAAAACTAAATGCTTCACTTTGTATTGAAAAAACTAGTTAATGGTTCTTGTGAATCTAATTCATTGAAATTCCATCCAATAAAATGGAAGAATTATAAATCTCCAAAATAATAGATAGAAATACTGCAAATAGAGCCATTGCGAGACCCATCAAAGGAGTAGTTCCCCAACCAGGAGCTACTTTACCATATTCTGAATTCAATGGTTTCAATAAACTTCCGGCATTAGTTCGTTTTGGGCGGCCAGATCTAGAACTACCCTCAACGGTTTGTGTAGCCATAATATTTTATATTCATTAAGATCTGTTGACTTTGTATACCATTCCGTTGTAAATAAATGATCTTATCATAGATCCATTGTGGTCTTAAAACTATATAATGTCTTAAAACTATATAATAATGGAAACAGCAACCCTAGTTGCCATCTTTTTATCTGGTTTACTTGTAAGTTTTACTGGGTACGCCTTATATACTGCGTTTGGGCAACCCTCTCAACAACTAAGAGATCCATTCGAGGAACACGGGGACTAGTTGAAGTAATGATCCTCCCAATATTGGGAGGATCATTACTTTCAATTGAGATAATGAAAAATTATTTCACCTTTTTACTTTTTAGTTGGAACTTTAGGCGGTTCGCGAAAAAAGATAGCGAAAAAAATTATTCCTAGAGTTGAGACTAAAAGGAATGTATAAACCAATGCTTCCATAGATTCGATCGTGGTTTACAATTATAGCTTCCATACCTGTTTATTTGGGATCGTCTCCCGGATAAAGAAAGAACAAAAGTCAAAGAAAAGGCAGCGAATCAAATGTCAAATCAAGATTTATCCGGTACCCCAACCCTATAGTCAGTCAAATAAACTAAAAACGATAAAGTAACAAAACAATATTGTATCAAACTACCTGTCTTCTTGTAGTTGGATCTCCAAGTTTTTGGAATGCTCCAAATTCCACTTGAGCATCTAAATCTGGATCAATACCAGCAAAAACATCTCTAAACAGGGTTCTAGCACCATGCCAAATGTGTCCGAAGAAGAAGAGCAAAGCAAACGAAGCATGCCCAAAGGTAAACCAACCCCTTGGACTGCTACGAAAAACACCATCGGATTTCAAAGTAGCACGATCTAATTCAAAAATTTCACCCAATTGAGCACGTCTAGCATATTTTTTCACAGTAGCGGGATCGCTATAACTGACTCCGTTCAGTTCGCCGCCATAGAACTCAACAGTTACACCTACTTGTTCGACACTATATTTTGATTCTGCCCTTCTAAAAGGAACATCAGCTCTAACAATTCCGTCCCCGTCGACCAAAACAACCGGAAATGTTTCAAAAAACGTCGGCATACGACGTACAAAAAGTTCACGCCCCTCTTTATCTCTAAAGATAGGATGTCCTAACCACCCAACGGCTATTCCATCCCCGTTGTCCATGGAGCCCGCTCTGAATAATCCACCTTTTGCCGGATTATTGCCGATGTAATCATAAAAAGCCAGTTTTTCAGGAATTTTAGACCAAGCTTCGGATAAACTTTGATTTTCGGCTAAGCCAGCACCAATTCGTCGATATATTTCTTGTTGGAAGTATCCTTGATCCCATTGATAGCGCGTGGGACCAAACAATTCAATCGGGGTAGTTGCTGAACCATACCACATAGTTCCAGCAACTACAAAAGCTGCAAAAAAGACAGCGGCAATACTACTGGAAAGGACGGTTTCAATATTTCCCATACGTAATCCTTTGTATAGACGTTGGGGTGGACGAACACTAAGATGGAATAGACCTGCCAATATGCCTAAGGTCCCTGCTGCAATATGATGAGAAGCTATTCCTCCCGGAACAAAAGGATCAAAACCCTCCACACCCCACGCTGGATTTACGGCTTGTACCCTTCCGGTTAGTCCATAAGGATCGGACACCCATATTCCAGGACCATACAATCCTGTTACATGAAATGCACCAAAACCAAAGCAAGCCACTCCTGAGAGAAATAAATGAATTCCAAAGATCTTAGGCAAATCCAAAGAGGGTTTTCCTGTACGTTCATCAGTAAATATTTCTAGATCCCAATACACCCAATGCCAGATAGCTGCCAAAAAACACAAGCCAGAAAACACAATATGTGCCCCGGCCACACCTTCGTAACTCCAAATACCCGGATTCGTTACAGTCCCCCCTGTAATACTCCAACCACCCCATGAATTCGTTATTCCTAAACGAGTCATGAAGGGTATAACGAACATACCCTGTCTCCACATTGGATCAAGAACAGGGTCAGAGGGGTCAAAAACGGCTAATTCGTATAGAGCCATCGAACCGGCCCAACCAGCAACCAGAGCTGTATGCATTATATGGACAGAAATCAAACGACCGGGATCATTCAATACGACGGTATGAACACGATACCAAGGCAAACCCATGGAACTACCCCTTTATCAACGAAAAATAGACACAATGTAACTTTATTGCATTGGAGAAAACTATGCTATGGACCCCTTTTTTAGGGGATTCTCTTGGGGAAAGGATTAATATTTGTTTGATGCTTTTCGTAATAATTACTTTTAGTAATAACGAAACTATTTTGTTCGTAGGAACAAAAAGAAGCAGATCTATTCTACACCCGATAAGTACCAATACGCAATGGTAAGGGGGTTAGTACCATTTTATATGAGTGAATGTATATATATTTGTTCATCATTCAAAGGATTTATTTGTAAGAATTTCCCTTTATTCATTTTGTCTTCTTTTTTTATGAACTTAGTCAATCTAGGGATAAAATAGGATAATAAAATAGGATATCAAATCAATAGTATTATATTAGACCACTAAACCCACTGTTACGCTTTCACATCAAAGTGAGATATAGTACTTAAATTTTCTTTTATTTAATGCCTATTGGTGTTCCAAGAGTACCTTTTCGAAGTCCTGGAGAGGAAGATGCATTGTGGATTGACGTATAGTGCGACTTGTCAGATATATTGGGCATATGGTATTTCCCCGTTCTCTTCCCCGATCGAGATATCCCCTCTTTCGCCCAAGAAAGATTGATTCAATTATCAAAAATTTGGAGCGTGAAGTGCAATTAGATCCATTTTTTAGGGAGGGTATACGTATTAATATTATCAATTAGAATAATTTATGGTTGGCTTGGTTAGACCAATCAAATGAAGGATCCAGGCTCCGTTTAGAAAGAAAACCAATTGGTAATAAATATATTTAGGATTACTACTTAATAGCATATTTTAGTTATTTCTATTTATTTATATATTTCTATTTATTTATATATTTATAAATAGAAATTCTAAATAGAAGTGATCTCAAACTATTAATCAATCGAGTAATATGATGAATGCGTTGAATATTTGTTGGAAGACGTAAAATAAATTGAAAAAAAAAAAAAAGGGGGAAGTCGTAGAAAAAGGACGTGGTATTGGGGCATTTGTCCTATATGTGCAAATCCAAATCGGGCGGATCTTTACTCGGAGTAGAGCATAAACCTAAAAAAATTGAAGAAGCCCAGTCAGCAACAAGAAAATTACATCGCGATTTAGATTGTATTTCGATGAAACAATACATCAATGAGAAGTTAGTCAGATAAGTTTAGTAATTTTTTTTTAGATAAACAGGCCAAAACGCATCTTTCTTGAAAAATGAAAGAAAAGTCCCTTTTTATAAGTTAAAAAAACCTGTTATGAAAAAAAAGCTAGAATCTACACATTGATTCCTTTTTTTCATTATTTTTGTTGAACCGTATGCATCAAAAGGTGCATGTACGGTTTCTAAGGGATACTATTTTATCCCAATCAACCGACTTTATCGAGAAAGATTACTTTTTTTAGGCCAGGGGGTTGATAGCGAGATCTCGAATCAACTTATTGGTCTTATGGTATATCTCAGCATAGAGGATGATACCAAAGATCTGTATTTGTTTATAAACTCTCCTGGCGGATGGGTAATACCCGGAGTAGCTATTTATGATACTATGCAATTTGTGCGACCAGATATACAGACAGTATGCATGGGATTAGCCGCTTCGATGGGATCTTTTATTCTTGTCGGAGGGGAAATTACCAAACGTCTAGCATTCCCTCACGCTCGGCGCCAATGAGTTTTTTATTTGATTTGAGAGAAAAAAGAAAACTATGCCTTCACACTATATGAAATATGAATATTAAGTAATAATAGCATGGCACTTCGAATTCGATATGAATTTTTTTTTTAAAACCCTTAGATTATGTATCGAAAGAGTAGTATGAGATAAAAGGTATTTTCGATTTTAGCCAATCTATCGGGAGGCCCATTTCAGCGTCACAAACTTTTTTATTTTCACACCAGGGGCTCTTAATCTTAACAATATTTATGTTATGAAAGAATATGAAATAAAAAAAATCTTTTTTTTTTATTTGAAAAAAAAAAAAAAAAGAAACTTTGGGATTGCTAAATAACAGACGAAATAAATATATAAAGCAACGGAACCATCATAGTATTTTTATAGTATTTTTGAACTACTACAAAAGGAAGGGTGGTTATTGGATCATTTACTAACCTGAGTCTGATAGACCCTATAATTTATTTTATATTTCTTCGATGTAAGTAAAGTGAATTCCATTATAGAGCCGTATGCAATGCGCAAAAGATGCCTGTACGGTTGTTCAATTATATCTTTTTTTTATTATTCTTTATCTCCTCACCTTTCACTTTCATCATGCGAGATAGAAGAAACATTTTTATGTTATATCATTATATCATCAGGGTAATGATCCATCAACCTGCTAGTTCTTTTTATGAGGCACAGACGGGAGAATTTATCCTGGAAGCGGAAGAACTGCTGAAGCTACGCGAAACCATCACAAGGGTTTATGCACAAAGGACAGGCAAACCCTTATGGGTTGTATCCGAAGACATGGAAAGAGATGTTTTTATGTCAGCAACAGAAGCCCAAGCTCATGGAATTGTTGATCTTGTAGCGACTGAATAACAAAGAAAAAGGACAAGGATTTCACACGAATTCATGATTTGGGATTTTTTTTTTCTTACCGGATTTAATATTCTATTTATTAATCTAATTTCTTAATATCGAAATTCAAAATATAGAAAAAAAGAATTCCTAAGCATCCGGTTAAGGTCGATCTAAACCAGCCCATTATATATATGATTCAACATGCCAACTATTAAACAACTTATTAGAAACACAAGACAGCCAATCAGAAATGTCACGAAATCCCCCGCTCTTGGAGGATGTCCTCAGCGACGAGGAACATGTACTAGGGTGTATGTGCGACTCGTTCAGACCATGGACTAGGACAAAAGAAAGAAAACAATTTATCCAGTATTACCGATCCGTACCTGTGAGTAGGATAGAATGGACGAACTCCATTGAATATTCAATATCTTAAAAAAAAAAGGTCTATCCTTCGATTGGGGTATCAAATGTATGGTTCCCGTTGGTGCAAATCCAATCAGCTCAATTTTTAATTTAAGATGAGAAAGAATTCCCCATTGATATCAAATGGTATTCATTAAGCAGGGGAAATCTTATTTAAAAAAGTCAAAAATTTAGGCCTTATTCTTGCAAAAACGGACTAACAGGGTCAGCTACTCAGCTAATCTTCATAATTAAATACCGTTACTGTATAAGTAGATCTCGTTGTGAAAGACCTAGTACTAGATAATTATGGGTAGAGCCAAAGAGTGTGAACTGTACAAGTTAACAATAACATTGATTAAATGAGGGAAGGGCTCCGGTGTATAGAGAGGACCTCGCCGTTTAAGAAATAACCATAGGAACGATGGAACCCACTATAATCCCTTTATATTTATTACTTTTACTTTTTTATTTACTATGTGTTTTACCTAGTATCAATACAATTTTTATTTTCGAGGGGAAATGCCTAGAAAAAAAGCGTGGTCGGGAAGGTTAGAGTAGCAAAAGCCATTGGAATTTTTATTTTATACATTGGAAGAATCCGTTTTGTTATTAATAGACTAGGACACGGGAAGGGAATAACTGAAAGAAAGGAAATCAATTAGTTATTCATCAAAGTTTCATTTATTCAATGACCAGAATTAAACGAGGGTATATAGCTCGAAGACGTAGAACAAAAATTCGTTTATTTGCATCAACTTTTCGAGGGGCTCATTCAAGACTTACGCGGACTATTACTCAACAGAAAATAAGAGCTTTGGTTTCGGCTCATCGGGATAGGGGTAGACAAAAGAGAGATTTTCGTCGTTTGTGGATCACTCGTATAAATGCAGTAATTAGAGACAACAAAGTATACTTTAGTTATAGTAAATTAATACACAATCTGTACAAGAAACAGTTGCTTCTTAATCGTAAAATACTTGCACAAATAGCTATATTAAATAGGTGTTGTCTTTATATGATTTCCAATGAGATTATAAAATAAAGAGAGTGGAAGGAATCAGTTGGAATGGTTTAAATGGAGTTCCCTGGAAAACGAACTCTGGGAAGGTAGAGTAGAAATTAATATAATAAAATATGAAAAAGTCGTCAAAATGAAAATGAAGAAACGCGTTCAATAAAAAATATTTCTTCTTCTTCCCCAATTTTTTTTTTTTTTTTTTCGAACGACAATAAAATCTGGATTTACTATTTTTAGAAAAAAAAAAGCGTCAATCCGCATTTGAGTTTGGATTGGAATTTTTTTTTGATTCAATTCAAGAGTCAGCCTATTTTTTTTCTGGTTCTAAGACCTGTAGTTCTAGCGGTTGACTCGCTTCTTTCAAATTGTTTCTCATTATTAAGAAAAGGTAACGGAGATAAAATACGAGCTTGTTTTATAGCAATAGTAATTAATCGTTGTTGTTTTAAGGTCAATCGATTCACCCGTCTAGATAATATTTTTCCTTGTTCGCTAATAAATCGACTAATTAAACTCATGTTTCTATAATCAATTCGATCCCCCGATTGGATCGGAGGCAAACGCCTACGAAAAGATCGCTTGGATTTAAGAAAGATTCGCTTGGATTTATCCATGGTTTGTTTATTCCTTATCCTAAAGATCCTATTTCTTAATTCTCCATCACGGTTGATCCGATCGAAATAGGATTTGGTTTGTTTATATTAAAATCAATGTATATCTAATATGTAATTTTTCATCTTCCTTGTAACGGAAGACTGACACACGAGCGGGGCCGGTTAGATCTATTTCTTTATCTCCCCGTGAATCGTATGTTTGGAACAACAGGGACAGAATTTTCTCAATTCCAATCGACTAGGCGTATTATGTCGATTCTTTTGAGTAATATATCGAGAAATGCCCATTGATTCCTTATTAACACGATTTCGAACACAACTGGTACATTCCAAAATCACCGTTACTCGGACATCTTTACCCTTGGCCATGAGCCTCCTTTGATTTTTGATTCATTCAATTCTTTAATTTTTCGATCCGAAACGAGGAAGAAGAAAGGAACGAAAAAAAAAAAAAAGAAACAGGTAACTCGAAATCTAATTATGAAAAAAAGATTTCGTTGCAATAAATCAATATAAATGAATATAGTAATAATATATTAATAATAAGTAATATAATGATTTCTAACTATATTACTAGATTTTTCATTTAAAATTGCCGTACAGCATTTAATTTTCATTTAAGTATCTTGGATGATATTATTGCCCCAACCATCACATTTCACTCTATTTTTTATTAATTTAATTTAAACCCGGTCTGAGTTACTGGTTTCACCGAGGAGGAATCCCTTTATTTTTTTTTTTCTAACGTATATTCTAAAAAAAGGGAAGGGATTAGTTACAGATATTTGATTGTATCTCTAATCCTCTTCCCCCCCTCCCATATCAATAACTAGAATGAAAAAAAGGGGAATATCAACGCATCCGGAAAAAAACGATTGATCTCTATCAATAAACCTGCTAAAGACCCGAACCATAGAGTACTTACTACCGGTGCCACGGAGAGATATGTTTTTAGATCTCGCATTTTTAATTCTCCTCTTTCTTTATTATTTCTAATACATAATGGTAATACATATATACCCAGATGTGTATATGTACTTAATGACCGACCGCTTGTATTTGTACGCGGAATCCCTAATTCAAGTTGAAATGTACAACTTGAAATGTGCAAAATAGATATTACTTTTCTTAATCTTAAAAAAAACAAATACGCCCCTTTATGCCAGAAATTCTCTAAAAATATTCATTTTTTTACGGGGTCTCATATTTATTTCATACTTTATTTCATACTTTATATAATAGAAATAAATTAGAAGTCTTTTACTATTTTTAATATAATTATATTATTATATGAGACCAAAAA